TCGAAATGTCTCAAAACCTCGGGTACTAAAAAAAAGCGGGATACTGTATTTACAGGATTGGATTTCATATTCGAATGAACCTCGTAATCGTAAGAAAATAGGTTTTTTGACTACGGGCCTAGCAAAAAAAAAATTGGGATAGGTTCCCATCGAATGGGATTCCCCCCTAAAAAATCGGACGTGAAGGTTTCCTCTCATCCGGCTAAAGTAGTTATACCAAATAAAGAAAGGGGTTCTTATTTTTAAACTTTGTTCAAAAAAACCCTACAAAAAGCTACTCCTTACTCAAGTTCCCAGTAAGGACCAATCTTTCATTGATTCATTCTTTTTTGACTTTAACAACTTTCGAAATTACTTTCAAATAGAAATGTGAAATTATTGAGTAGTCTACTTCCCCTCAAATAATGAATCCTCTTAAAGGAATATTTGGGGATTCATAAGGGATTTACTTGTCTATATATCGTTCCATTCGATCTTTTAGGCCCCCACTCACCCCGATGGTTATGCCGTAATGCCCCTTGAAGCATATATGCGATAGATAGACTCCTGTCACCATGCCATATTTGTTTGCTTGAACAGAACTTCTCTCTAAAAGAAACAGAATAGCCAATTCGTAGAATTGGTCTTTTTTTTTCACGAGGTATAACGAGCAATTCCTATTTCTCTCTTACGGAATCGGCCATGGATCAATACCCCTTCTATTTGGAAGTATTGTGAATACGCCCATAATTCTGAGCTTCATGTTACTCCTCCAAAGACACATGTCAGAATCGGGGGCATCCCAATCAGATTGAATGGGATGACAGTTTCTTAATTATGAATCTGTAAAATGAAAATTTCGATCAAATCACACATCGCGGTATACTAGGCCTTCTAATTCCTTAAGAGGTTTATCTAAAAGATTCGCAATATAACTAGGAAGACGTTTCAAATACCACACATGAGTCACTGGACATGCGAGTTTGATGTATCCCATTTGATATCTTCGTATCCGAGAATCCACAAATTCCACCCCACATTGTTCACAAAATTTCGGGTCTTCTTTTTCAGCCCTGATTACTCCATAATTTCCACAAGCACAAATTCCACTTTTTATAGGTCCAGAGATTCTTTCACAAAACAATCCATCTCTTTCCGGTTTATTGGTTTTGTAATGAAAAGTAGAGGGTTTTGTCACCTCTCCAACTATCTCTCCATTAGGTAGGATTTTGTTGGCCCAAGCCTTTATTTGTTGAGGAGAAACTGGTCCAATTCGAAGTTGTTGATGTTTATACCGATCGATCATAGAATAGAAATTATGATTTATTTAATTTAATTTAGATCAAGCTTCCTTCCTATTGATCTCGAAATTCTTCTCAGATACAAGGAAATGATTCAGTTCCAGAGCCAAAGATCGTAGTTCTCGAACGAGCAATCGAAAAGATTCTGGAGCATCCTCTAGGTTAGGTACTGTTCCTTCCATGATCATAGCACCAAGTACTTCTTGACGAGCTCTAATATGATCAGATTTATAAGTAAGCATCTCTTGTAAAATATGAGCAACACCAAATCCCTCTAGAGCCCAAACTTCCATTTCTCCTACTCGTTGTCCTCCTTGCTTGGCCCTTCCTCTAAGGGGTTGTTGTGTAACAAGTGCGTAATGTCCACTGGAACGCCCATGGATTTTATCATCAACTTGATGAATTAATTTCAGGATATAGGACTTTCCTATTAGAACAGGCTGTTCAAAAGGATCTCCTGTTCTTCCATCAAATATTCTGCTTTTTCCCGGATACTCGGGTTCAAATACCCATGGATTTTTTGTTTGTTTACTGGCTTCATATAATTCAGGAAACACTAGTTTTCTCGACGACTCTTGCTCATATCTCTCATCAAAAGGTGCTATTCTATAATGTCTCTTTAGAAGATCCCCAGCTAACCCGAGTGAGCATTCAAATATCTGTCCCACATTCATTCGTGAGGGTACTCCTAATGGGTTGAAGACCATATCAACAGTTGTTCCATCTTGCAAATAGGGCATATCTTGTCTAGGCAAAATTTTAGAAATGACACCTTTATTCCCATGTCTTCCAGCTACTTTATCACCTACTTTGATTTCACGTTTCTGTGAAATATATACACGAATTATTTCTGAATTATAACTAGAACCCCCTTTTTTCTGGATCCATCTCACATCAATAACGCGACCCCTTCCACCTATAGGTAGTTTTAAAGAAGTTTCTTTTGCCGTGGATACCTGAATGCCAAGTATGGCTCGTAATAATCTATCCTCGGGGGCATACGAGGATTCGTTCGCTGTTTGAGGCGTTAATTTACCTACTAAAATATCACCTGCTTCTATCCAAGATCCCAGCATCACAATTCCATTTCTGTCTAAATTGCGGAGTAAATGAGCCTCTAAATGCGGTATTTCTTTAGTGATTCTTTCAGGACCTTCGCTTGTCACATGAGTCTTAATTTCATATTTTCGGATGTGAAAAGAAGTATAAATATCTTCATATACCAGACGTTCGCTAATTAGTACTGCGTCTTCAGAATTGTAACCTTCCCATGGCATATGAGCTACTAATACGTTTTTTCCTAAGGCGAGTTCCCCACTAACCGTAGCCGCACCGTCCGCTAAAATTTGTCCCTTTTTAATGTATTTACCTCGTTGAACCTTAGGTTTTTGATGCATACAAGTGTTTTTGTTAGAACATTGATACATAACTAATGGAATGTTTATAGTGTCGCCATTACTTGAGAAAACAATCTTATGAGTATCCGTATAAATGATCTTTCCCTCGTGTTCGGCTATAACTGAAAGCCCTGAATCTAGAGCCGTTTGGCGTTCCAGCCCAGTCCCAACAATGCACTTCTCGGACCGAGAAAGCGGAACTGCTTGGCGCTGCATATTAGAACCCATTAAAGCCCGATTTGCATCATTATGCTCGATAAAAGGAATAAGGGAAGCTCCAATAGAAAAATATTGGAAGGGAAAAATGCTTCTAAGATGAATCTGTTCCCATGCAATACTTAGGAATTCTTGACGATATCGAGCTGGAACAACCTGTTCTTCCTGAATACCCCGATTCAAGGCCAAAGAATTTCCTGCTGCTATCATATAATATTCATCTCTACTTGGTGATAAATAAATCATCTGCGTCTCTTTTGATTTATCAGATATTTCATAAAACGGACTATCTATAGATCCCCAATGACCAATTCTCGCATGAATTGCTAAGGATCCAATAAGACCAACATTGATTCCTTCGGACGTGGCAATTGGGCAAATACGCCCATAGTAACTCGGATGTATATTTCGTATCCGAAAACTAGCAGTTCGTCCTGTCAATCCTCCAGGACCCAAATAACTAAACTTTCGCCCATGAAAGGTTTGTGCCAATGGATTAGTTCGATCCAAAACTTGAGATAAGGGGTGTAGGCCAAAAAACGATTCAAAAGTGGTTGTTAATGAGGTTGAAGTTACCAAATTTTTGGGAGTCAATTTATGTCTGATTACTCCACATATAGTTCTTCGAACCGCACTTTCTAAACGAACAAGAGCCAATCCAAATTGATCCTGTAACAGATCTGCTACAGAACGAATACGTTTATTTTTTAAGTGATTCATATCGTCAAGTGTGCCCATTCCAAATTTCATTCCGATCAAATGATCCGTAGCAGCCAATACATCTCGCGGTAACAAAAATGTATTGTTCTGAGGTATATCAAGATTTAGTCTCCGATTCATATTTCGTCGACCAATCTTTCCTAATTCACACCTTTGTTGAAAAAATTTCTCTTGTAATTCCTTACATAAGGACTCAGAAAATACTGGATCCCCACCTACACAAGCAAATTGTTGATAAAACTCCAAAATAGCATTTTCTTTTGAACCAATCTTTTGTTTCTCCTTATCATTCGGGAAAGACAAGAAAACCTCAGGGTAACAAACATTATCTAGAATTTCTCTTAGATTCGAACCCATAGCTGATGATAGAACTAGAATAGAGATTTTTTGTTTCCTACTCACACGGGCCCATATCCTTGCTTTTCCATCAATTTCTAATTCTAATCTTCCTCCCCAATCTGATATTATAGTACTGGTATAGACAGAAATTCCTTTATGGTCCAATTCTGAACGGTAGTAAATACCGGGGCTTTGCAATATTTGATTGATTACAATTCTGTATATTCCATTTACGATAAAAGTTCCCAGGGAATTCATTAGAGGAATGTTTCCAATAAAAACGGTTTGTTCTTGCATTTGCATATCTCTACCGCTTTTCCAAATGAATCCCGCGGGGACATATAATTGAGAAGAATATGTGAGTGATTCAGACACAGCATCTCTTTCTTTTATCAAGGGTTCTACCAATTGATATCGTTCCACAAATAATTGAAATTCAATTTCTTGATCTGTATCTTCAATTTTTGGAAACTTATCCAATTCTTCCGTCAAGCCTTGATTAATGAACCTACAAAATCCCTCAAATTGGATCTGACTAAATCCAGGTATTGTGGACATTCCCTCATTTCTATTACGGAGCATCTTAATCTTAAGTTTCCTCTTTATAGAATAAATCCCATTATTGTAGTATTAGTATTGGCTCACTCTTCATCGAACTAACCACCCGGATCGATCTAGCAATGATGGAATGTATATTATGTTTACTGAATCACATGAAATTTGAGCCAATTCCATATCTATATTTTATATGTATGAACGGAGACGAGATGGAGGAATGAAGAGAATTTTCGGCACAAGTTAGAATTTGCGACAGGTACAAATGGAAATGAATTGATAAAACACCCCCCCCCCCAAAAAAAAAATCTGCCACTCACATTACACTTATAGAGTCTTATATAGAATATCAAAATTGATCCAATTTCTGCCTATTATTATGATATTACGATCAGATTGGGTACCAAAAAAATAAATGGATTCACGATTTAATCCGCTTTTCTATTCACTAGAGAAGATATTCAATGACAAATTGAAGCACGATAATTCTCTACAGGTATATGTGCATAAGAGAGACCCAACTCGGTATCTATCTGTTCTGTGTAACAATTTTTGTTCTGGGGTTTACATATACACATATATGTTGTTATAATTGAGATTGAAAAGGATTTCAATTCTTTTGAAAAAAGAATTGATTAGTCGTAAATCAATTTTCTTTATGCCATTAAGGAAATACGATTTGAGATACAAATTTTAGAATCGTTCACTAATTCAAAGAAAATCAAAAATAGATTTCCGGCTGAAAAATTCAGGGCAGGAACCATTACCCATTTTCTTTGAATAAAAAAAAATGACTAATTACTAATTATTATAGTAATTAGTATAGTAATAATATTAGTTACCCATTTTCTTTGAATAAAAAAAAATGACTAATTACTAATTATTATAGTAATTAGTATAGTAATAGTATTAGTAATAGAATATAGATAAAATTTTGATCCATTTTTGATCGGATTTGGCGGCATGGCCAAGTGGTAAGGCAGAGGACTGCAAATCCTTTATCCCCAGTTCAAATCCGGGTGTCGCCTGATGAACAAATTGGGATTTATTATCCTGCTGATTTAATCGACGAATTCTTGTTCCGCAATCTGAGGGTTCCTAAAGGACACTCCTTTTTTTGTTCCTAGAATTGAAGAGGGGATTATACGAAAGACGATGAAGACTTCCTAATTATCTTACACTACCTATACTAAGGTAGTGTCTACTGACTCTGTCTGGAATTAGATTGGATAGGACGATGGGAAATCCATTTATAGGAAGTTTGGAAAGGACTGAACTGAAGATATCCAGACTCACGAGAGGCTCTGAGTGCTCAGACATTCAATGTGAATGGTTGGTCGGCTCTTATTCTTATAGAGTCAAAGTAAAACGTTGAAAAAACCAAAATTGTATTTGCCGGGGGATTACAAAAAAAAAAGAATGTATGTAATAGCGGTAGTGGCGTTTCCTGATTCTTTCACAGAAAGACAATAAGACTTATAAAAAATCGGAAATCAAATACAAATATAGGTATCTGAGAAAATAGATAGTTATCCATCTTGATGGTATATTTGTATGCCTTTTCTTTTGTTTATGAAAGAAAGGTAACAAAACAATAGGTCTTACTATTCCTACATCTTACATTAGAAGCATTCCTTTGATATTTCCTAAGAAAGGGTGTGTGTATCGTATTTGTACTTAATGCTTCCCGATTCTACCAGAAATCCAATAAGATAGGATTTGTTATGATTGGGTTCATTGGATTGGTTCATCAATCGCCTTAAGTCAGAATTCTATTTTGACTCTGCGCCGTTGATTCCACTATGATTATTGATCAATAATGGAATAATTCCTTGATAGAGATAGGGGACATAATTTACATGGATATAGTAAGTCTCGCTTGGGCTGCTTTAATGGTAGTCTTTACATTTTCCCTTTCACTCGTAGTATGGGGGAGGAGTGGACTCTAGGGGTACTACTAATTGAGTAATCGAATTGTATCAATTGTTTAATTAATCGTTTTGCGAAGACTTCCAAAAATGTCTCTGTTTCAAAATTATACTGGAATGAATACAATCATGAATAATAACCATTCTATCAAACAATGAATGATTACCATAGTTATATTTAGAAAATAAAATCTACGCATGATAGGAAATTTCTTCCACTTCCAACCAAATTCTTCCTAAATATTCTATTTTGATGAACCGGCTTTGACCAGAATTATGGGTATTACAATGAGAAAACCAATCCCTGTGTGTTTTTTTTCTTTACTTTTACTGTTCTAAGTCTAAGAGAAAGTAATTCTCTTATTATGTTATGGCGATACATACTTTACTACCGGAAGCAACTAGTAGTTGTCCGCGGAAGTCGAGGTCCTACACATAATCAAATTAGATCTTTCTTTCATTGAGCGATCCACATATCAAGTCAAGCATTTCACCTTTCTTTTACTATATAATATATATAGTAATATTAATATATATTAATATAAAGAAATAGTATACTAGATAGTGTGTAGAAAGAACTAGATCTAGTTCTTTCTACACACTATCTCAGACACTTCTGATTCCAGCCCGATCATTTCACTTAATTTCAGACTTGGAGTTTGAATCCCTTTCTTTCATTTCTTCAATCATTGATAAGAACTAAACTAATAATTCAAATTTCATTCAAATTCATTATTTTGACTGACTGTTTTTACGTAGATGATAAGTAAAAAAGCAGTAGGAACTAGAATGAACAGTGCAGTAGCAATAAATGCGAGAATATTTACTTCCATAATCTCATTTTTTTTTTGCTTCGTAATAACTCGGGATCTAATCCCATAGAGATGATAAATTTGACTCCTGTAAATTCAATAGTATAAATTCTATAATGATGATACTGAATAGTATCAATATTATGAATAACAATATAGCTGATCTATCAAATCGATTAATCGTCGAGAATTGAATAGTATAACATAGGAAGATCCTTTATACATACTAAATCAAAAAGGGAATTCCTGATCCAATAAAGAATCCTATTTCATTTTGCATCCTTTTAGACGCTTTCTTTTCTATAATCTACCTTCTTTCTTATACAATTCTCCTTCCTTATACTTATACATTACATACAATTATCTGATGAGATATCATATGACCGGTATTCAATGGTTCACACGTAGATGTAGATCCAAACAGTCGAAGTGAGATGGAAGAGGGGCGGGTTGAAAGATCTAATATTCCAACAAATTGACTAAAAAAGGGATGTTGCTTGGTCTTTTATTTTATTAGTATCCCCTTTGTTAGATTGGGATGGGAGTGCATACATGAAAAATTTGATGTGCAATTTGAATGAGAATGAGATAGATTATTTTCAATTAGTAATTGAGGATACACAAGTCAGGGGTAGAAAAAGGGTGGGATTTCACCTGAAAAGTACTTTGTTCCGTCGAGGTAATTATGTTAAGTTCATTTTGTATCGTACAGTAAAGGAATACAATTTGTGTATGTACTCCTGAGAAAGATATGGGCATTTCATTGATCAAGAACAAACGAAAAAGAAAGTCAGACGAATATGGTATTTATTAAAATACTGAATAGAGTAATACCGCCGATTGTACTAATCTACATATGTCTTTGCCCTATCAATCGGTACTAGTAGAAGAAATGGAAATTCCCACATTTTTCTGATGAGAAATGCGAAATGAAAAACAAAAGAACTAAAGATCCCCCACTGGGAATTAGATCTTTCCCCCTGCCCCAATTTTTCTTTAAAAAGGAGAGATTAATTGAGAAATTGATCGGATCCTAGTTCGGGACTGACGGGGCTCGAACCCGCAGCTTCCGCCTTGACAGGGCGGTGCTCTGACCGATTGAACTACAATCCCAGCGAGGCATATAGCATACATATTCTTATGGTTTCCTAAGAAAATTCTTTCTTTTCTATTCATCATGTTGTAAAATAGCCACAAATGATATACTGATATCATATCCAAATAGATATGGACTATAGTGAGAGTGGCACGGATTACTAGTAACGCGTGGGTTTTTTTATTGCCAAAAATGGATCATTAATAAATCTTTCAATGAGAAAAAGGGGACTCTTTTCCTTTATTGATACTTAAGAATCATGAATCTAGATCGTTAGAAAGATCAGAAGGAGGGGAAAAATTAAAATATGTAAAATATGTATAGAATAGAACAACAAAATTGACTCTTGATCTTTATATTTCTACGGATCGGACATTTATGTTTCCGGAGGACAAATTGGTTAGATCATACTCATGAGCGGCGAATTATTGGGCCGAGCTGGATTTGAACCAGCGTAGACATATCGCCAACGAATTTACAGTCCGTCCCCATTAACCGCTCGGGCATCGACCCAGGAAGAATGAATTCCGGGCTTAGTGATAATCCATGATCAACTTCCTTTCGTAGTACCCTACCCCCAGGGGAAGTCGAATCCCCGCTACCTCCTTGAAAGAGAGGTGTCCTGGACCACTAGACGATAGGGGCATATCTGCCCGACCATCATCATACTATGATGATAGTATGATCAGTTTTTTGGAATTGTCAATAGTCAATAATCAAATAATAATATATAACAATAATAATATATATAACTAGAATATATAACTATATAACTAGAATATATAACTCGATCTAGTTTCTAGATCTATACCCGAAGAGTTTTTTACCTTATATCTTATATAAATATAAAGTATATATATATATTATATAAAGTATATATACTATAACAGTATATAAACACGACACGATTCCATATCCATAAAATTTTTGTTTTCTTTTTCATTTCTAAAAATAGGATTCGGCTCAGGGTACGAATCCTCCTATTACATGATTCAAGAAAAGATCTTGAATCCGGGTCGATGTTGGATTGGTACAGGTATAAATCAAGTGAATCTTGTTCTGATGGATCAGTAAAAGTAAACAAAGCAAGTAGGGTCGGTCTTGAAACAATTCACTATAAAATAAGAATTTGATCCACTGACTATTACTAGTCAATTAATGACTAGTCAATGAAATTTATTGGTCCTGAATGAGCTCCTATGAGTCTACTGCATGTATCTATACATATATAGATACATTATAGATACATGCAGTAGACTCATAATGAAGAAAATGCCTAATTCATGAATTGAATAAACGGGCCTTTTTAACTCAGTGGTAGAGTAACGCCATGGTAAGGCGTAAGTCATCGGTTCAAATCCGATAAAGGGCTTTTTCACTAAACTCGAGTCTTAGTCTTCGTTTTCATTGGAGAATAGACATATTGTTGATATTTCGAAAAAAAAAAAGAAAAGGTCTTCGACCATTATAATGAGTTCTGATTATTATGAGTCATAGTTAGAAAGTGTAAATTTATGCATTTTCATAATAAGAAATTGCTCTTATTAGGGGGAGTTTAACCTGTAGGGACATAGTAGTCCTCCTCATGTCTCATTATTCATTTGGTTTTGGGACAAAAATATCCTAGATATCCGACCCATATTGTTAATCGTAATCG